GTTCTCATTCATTCAATCAAGATATTATATTATATGAGATATGAGTGAACCTATTACGGAATCTAATTAGTTAAAATGAAAGTAAGGGTTTTACTGTTCGTTCTAAAATAGAAAATAGATTCGAAAAAAAAATGATAAAAAAGGAATAACTTTCTAATTTGATTACATAATGATTCAAAAAGGAGTTTTATTTTAAAACGAAATTACACGACGCAGTTCTTATTATTCGTATAAGTTGAGTTGAAAAATGATGCAAGAATGCATTCGCAAATTGCAAACGCGGTATGCGTAGATGTTACAGATGATGAATCCATTTTATACAGTTGGGACTTTATACTTGTTAGTGCTGTCTATAATGATATATGATATGAATCAATTCAATTGGTATTTTTTTATCAAATTTTGCAAAAAAGGAAACTCAGGTAAGTGCTTTTTTATAAACATATGTATAAAAAGAACATATTTCATTTAGCTCCTTGATGCCTACTATAACTAGTTATTTCGGGTTTCTACTAACGGCTTTAACTATAACCTCAGCTCTATTTATTGGTCTGAGCAAGATACGACTTATTTGAAATTAATTGCACAATTCCTTTCCGGGAACTTCTGCGTATTTCTATTTACTTACCGTGTCAATTGTCAATTCTTGGTCATTGAGATTTATTGTAATTCGGATTAATATTTAGGTATAGATATTACCTCTTTTTTCTCCTTTCAAACAAATTGAAATGATTGAAGTTTTTCTATTTGGAATCGTGTTAGGTCTAATTCCTATTACTTTGGCTGGATTATTTGTAACTGCATATTTACAATACAGGCGCGGCGATCAGTTGGACCTTTGATTAATTAACATATCTTTTTTTGATTGACCTCCTCCTTTATTTAATATCCAGGAGGTCAAATTAAGATTGCTGTTTCAGTCGAATTTGATCGAAGAAGATTCGAATCACGCTCTGTAGGATTTGAACCTACGACATCGGGTTTTGGAGACCCACGTTCTACCGAACTGAACTAAGAGCGCTTTCTTATCATAAAAGATAAGACTGTAAAGAAAAGGATTGGCCCCAATACATCTTGTATGTATACACTATACAAAATCGTAAGAATGGAAGATGTAAGTTCTATATGATATGTCCAACGCGAATTGATCTCAAAAAATCCCTCGTTACTGCTCAAAGGAGCAGTAATAAGTAGGGATGACAGGATTCGAACCCGTGACATTTTGTACCCAAAACAAACGCGCTACCAAGCTGCGCTACATCCCTTCCATTGGTCTACAGTGTCATTGTAGATAATTCCTGTCTTGTTTTCCACATCGTTATCTCCTCTATTCAAATCTAGAATTTTTATGTCCATTTCGTCTTTTTAGTCTCATTTAACATATTTTGGTCTCAGTTAACATATAATAGAAGTAAAATACTTCTATCTATATGAAATCTGGAATGGAACCCCTAGGAAAAATAAATGAGTCTTTTTTGGGGGAATATTGCAAAAAAGACGTTTTTTTCTGTATTTAACAAAAAGTTCATCTTATTTACTGGATGATTGTACATTTCAATATGTCTTATGTATTACAATAAAATGAAGGAGATTTTTCAATGCGAGATCTAAAAACATATCTTTCTGTGGCACCGGTACTAAGTACTCTATGGTTCGGTTCTTTGGCAGGTTTATTGATAGAGATTAATCGCTTTTTCCCGGATGCGTTGACGTTCCCCTTTTTTTCATTCTAGTTATTGGCGTGGGAAGGAATAAAGAAGATTAGAAATACAATTAAATAGCAGCCCCCTTATTTCTCTTTTTTCCCTTTTTATAGAATAAGGGAGGAAAGAGAAGGAATAAAAGTGCATTCAACAGCTGCTAGACTCGGATTCCGCTTGGAATTAAATTAATATGAAATTTCTATGGAAGTCGAATACAAACTGTGGTTCTAGGGAAAGAGTATTATACAAGATACTTATCTGAAATATGAAATACTGTACTGTGATTTGAAATATAGTTTAGAAATCTTTTTATCTTATTTCATATATTTTTTTATCTTATTTCATATATTGAATTGATTGATATTGAATATTGATTGTAGTGAAATCTTGCATAAGAGGATAGCAAGTTACAAATTCGATTTTGTTTTTTCCTTCCTTTTTTCTTTTTAGTTTTGGATTGAAAGAAGAAGAGTTGAGTAAATGAAAAATCCAAAGGAGGTTCATGGCCAAGGGTAAAGATGTGCGAATACCGGTTCTTTTGGAATGTACCGCTTGTGTTCGAAACGGTGTTAATAAGGAATCAACGGGCATTTCCAGATATATTACTCAAAAGAACCGGCACAATACGCCTAATCGATTGGAGTTGCTAAAATTCTGTCCATATTGTTACAAGCATACGATTCACGGGGAGATAAAGAAATAGAGCGAACCGAGCACCTTCGGGCCCTTAGCTTACGGAAAAAATTATATATATAATAGAATATTTAACATAGTTAAAGATAATTAATTAAATTATAAACAAACCAAATCATCCTATTTATTTATTCTAATTAGCGATACGCCTGAAATAGGATTTTAGGGATAAGAAATAAACTAACCAAACCATGGATAAATCCAAGCGAACTTTTCTTAAATCCAAGCGATCTTTTCGTAGGCGTTTGCCCCCGATCCAATCGGGGGATCGAATTGATTATAAAAACATGAGTTTAATTAGTCGATTTATTAGTGAACAGGGAAAAATATTATCTAGACGAGTGAATAGATTGACCTTGAAACAACAACGATTAATTACTATTGCTATAAAGCAAGCTCGTATTTTATCTTTGTTACCTTTTCTTAATAATGAGAAACAATTTGAAAGAACCGAGTCGACCACTAGAACTCCTAGTCTTAGAGCCAGAAAAAGATAGGTTTACTCTTTCTTCACTTGAATTCAAATCTCCATCCGAACTCAAATGCGGATTGATATTTTGTTGGAAAAATCCAAGAATCTGGATTGAATTCTCGTTCATGTCGTAAGAAAAAAAAAAAAAAAAAAGAATTTGGGAAGAATAATTTTTTTTGAACGTGTTGATTCATATTTATTTTTACTACTTTCTCATATATATTTTACCATATTCTATTCATTTTTATTTTATTTTTTATTCGACCGACCCTCCCGGAGTTCATTCTCCGGGCGACTCCCTTTAAGCGGTGGATTCCTTTCAACTTACTTCTTTTATGATCTCATTGGAAATCATATAAAGACAATTCCTATTTGATATAGCTATTTGTGCAAGTATTTTACGATTAAGAAGCAACTGTCTCTTGTACAGATCATTTATTAATCTACTATAACTATAGCATACCCCCCTTTCTCGAATTGCTGCATTTATTCGAGTGATCCACAAACGACGAAAATTTCTTTTTTGCTTATCCCTATCCCGATGAGCCGAAACCAAAGCTCTTATTTTTTGTTGAGTAATAGTTCGAGTAAGTCTTGAATGAGCCCCCCGAAAGCTTGATGCAAATAAACGAATTTTTGTTCTACGTCTCCGAGCGATATATCCCCGTCTAATTCTGGTCATTGAATAAATGAAACTTTAACGAATAACTAATAGATTTCCTTTCTTTTAGTTATTCTTTTGCCCCTTTCCTAGTATATTAATAACAAAACGGATTTTTCCAATGTATAAACTAAAAATTCCAATGGCTTTGGCTACTATAACCTTCCCAACCACTATTTTTTATTTTTTCTAGGCATTTCGCCTCGAAATACGAAATTGTACTATATATACTAGTTGTACTATATATACTAGGTATTAATAAAAGATAAAGAAATAGTGGATTCCATCGTTTCTATGGTTACTTCTTAAACGGTGAGGTCTTCTCTATACACCGGAGCCTTTACTTCATTTAATCAATGTTATTGCTAACTTGTATAGTTCACATTCTTCGGCTCTACCCATGAATTATTCAGTAATAGGTCTTTCACAACGAGCTCTACCTATACAGTAACGGTATTTAATTATGAAGCTTGGCTGGGTAGCTGACCCTGTTAGTCCGTTCTTACAAGAGGCGCCTATGTTAACTAAGATTTCCTCCGCTTAATGGATAGCCATTTGCTACCAATGGAGAATTGCTTCTCATCTTGAATTGAGGTGAGTGGATTTACACCAATAGAAACCATAAATTTCATACACAATAAAAGGGATCTGATTCATTTTCTTATTTTTAGATTTTCGATTTTTTCCCTTCTATCCTATTTGATCATTGATATTCGAACATTGTTCTCTTTCCTTTGTTCTAGTTCATGATCTGAACGAGTCGCACATACACCCTAGTACATGTTCCTCTACGCTGAGGGCATCCCCGAAGCGCGGGGGATTTTGTGACATTTCTAATTGGCTGTCTTGTATTTCTAATAAGTTGTTTAATCGTTGGCATGTTGAATCATATACATAATGGGCTGGTTTAGATCGATCCTAACCGCATGATTTTGAATTCCTTTTATTCAATCAATAGATTAAGAGTAAATAAAAGTCATAGAATATTAAACTCGGCAGGGTTAACTTCAAATCACGAATTGACGCGATATTGTCATTCAACCGCTACAAGATCAACAATCCCATAAGCTTGGGCCTCTGTTGCTGACATAAAAATATCTCTTTCCATGTCTTCGGATACAACCCATATAGGTTTGCCCGTTCTTTGTACATAAACCCTTGTCAGGGTTTCGCGCAGTTTCAGCAGTTCTCCCACTTCCAGGATGAATTCTCCCGTTGCTACTTCAGAAAAAGAACCAGCAGGTTGATGGATCATTACCCTGATGATATAAGATAATAAAAGGTTTCTCTATTTCGCATGATGAGGGGAAGATAAAAGAAACATAAAAGAATAACAAGAAAAAAAGATAGAATCGAAGAACCGTACGGGCATTATGCATTGCATACGGCTTTACAATAAAATTGACCCTTTACCATTCATTTCATTAAAGAAATAAAAAAATAGGATCGATCAGACCCCGGTCGGTAAATG